TTATTATCAAACTGACTGCAATATTTTTCTGTCCGTGAGGATCCCGCCAGAGCCAGAGCGCCTTCTACTTCTAATAGTAATAATAGTAATAGGCCATGAACTAGATCAGAATCATTCTCAACGAATCCATAAGAAGTGATCCAATTTTTTTCATCGTGTCTGGATGAAGACCAAAGATCTTGAGCGACCGATCCGGCAGAACAACTCAAAAGATAAAGAAGTATCGTGAATTTCTTCATGCTCGTTCCAAGTTCGAAGTACCATTTGTACAAATAAGAATCCCCTCCCTTACATGATTTATTCTTCATATAGATAGATATAGGATCTATGGGGCAATTACTTAGAAGTACATTTTGTGTAACAGCCCTTCCTATCTGATAGAAAAGGATCCCATGATCCTGAACCGATCTTATCTGGGATCGAAAATCCCAAGTTTTTCTATGAAGAGCTGATCTAATTGTATTAGTTTCTATAATGGATTTCTTCTGTGTAATACTAATTGATAGGGCCTCATTGATAAGTGCTACAAGATCTCGCGCATTGGAATCCATGGTTATGGACCCGAATCCGTTAGTATGGAACATCTTATTTTCCAAGTGAAATCCCCTAGTATATGAAAGAATGAAAAAGTGCTTTCGTTGTTGTGGAAGAAGAAGCCTTCGTATCTTAATGCATGTATTTAATTTATTCGGAGCTATTAGAGCGGGATCCACTTTTTGGGGAATATGAGTCGAAGCAATAACAAGAATATTTCCAGTGGAACATCTTTCAAAATCCCTGGAGAGATAGTTCTCTAATAGACCGAGGGATAAGTAATTCGACTCATTTACATGCAGATCATGAATGTTTGGAATCCATATTATGCAAGGAGACATTGCTTTTGCTAATTCGAATTGAAGGGTGATATCAAATCGGTCTATTTTCGGCGTCATATACATAGTTAGCAGCTCCGTATCAATATCAAGGTCATCATCAATATCGTCACTATCATCAATATTGATATCGTCATCACTATCATCAATATCGATATCATCAATTTTAGATTTGTCATCCAGGAACTTGTTCGGAAATACCGTAATGAAAGGAACATAGGAGTTTGTCGCTAGGTATTTGACCAAACAGGATCGTCCAGTTCCTATAGAACCTATCACTAAAATACCTCTATAAGGGGATAGGGCTAAGCGGAGCGAAAAGGGTTTTCCATGAGGAGATGGGGAATGAAAACTATTAGCCCCACACGAGGTTTGTGAATAAGTGATTGTCTGATAATGAGCAAGGAATATCCGTCTTTCTGCTAAACAGGATCTATTGAACTCATAATTCATTAGATCCTTTTGATGAATGTCAACTAAGTATCGTAAGGAAATTGATCCCGGTTGTTCAATCATTTGATAACCAGAGTCATTCTTTGATAAATGATCACTATGAGTCAGACTCAATAGAATTTGATCAATCCTTTTTTCTGTCGTTAAGGTGGAGAACTGAACCAATAATTTTCTTTCTTCATCATCAATCGAATCACTGTTCGCGACCCAGAATTCTATTTTCTCATCAATCCAATCACCGTTCACGTTTTTTCTTTTTCTTATCAATGAATAGATCTCTTTACTTGTACGACTTAGATGTCTCGTATTTCTCGAAAAAATGATTCGATTGATGGGATTTGGTATGATACTTACAAGATCGATGAGATTGATCTTCCAATATTTCTTCTTAGAACGTATTGATTTGACCCCATAAGCGGGACCACCACCCAATAGCATGTTGCCACCAGAAGCAGAACCCCGTATTTCTTCCAGAGAATCTCCTAATTGTTCCAGAACAACTAGAAAAAGATTCTTTAACCAGAAAGGATTCAGTTCAGATGTAGGATACCTATCCAGAAGTTTTCGAAATTCCATCATGTATGATGGAATCATCAAAGATTTGATCTTTTCTAACTCTGTCTGTAACTCGCTAGAGGCTCGGGAAACAAAGAGAAGATGTATACGAACGAGATATCCAGCAACAAGAAGAAGGAAAAAGATGGAATAGAGGAACTCCCGAGCATTTGTTGATCTCAGATGTGCCCATATCAATGGAACGGGTGACTCATTATTTCGATGAATCATTTCTTCGGACAGAAGAAGATTCTGTATCTCACTTATCGGAGTCCTCGAAATCTCACTTATCGGAGTCCATTGTGGAAGAATCTTCTGAGGAATTGGCCGTGATATATCTGATCCATGCATCATATCATGAAAAATGGATACAAATTTTTGACTACTACTCAGTATCGGCAATGGGTCTGAAAGAGTATCTAAAAGGGTGAAATTGAGATATTTGCACCCTGTCGAAGTAAGGAACCATGGCATATATGTTTGGAACAGATTCCATTTTGAGAGATTTGAAAAAGCACTATCTCGTTGAAAGGTTCTATACATCTGCCCTTTATCAACGCATTTCTTTAGACAAAGACTCCGTTTTTTCCTCTTTCCGGATGGTAAATACTTCTCAGAAC